GATGAACTCGAAGAGGTCGATCATATGGAATACCTAACCTTATAAATGTAAGAGAAATTAAAATGTTATAACTCCAGTACGAAAACCTCGGTCAGTTTCCTCCCCTTTCGGAGATTTTTCGTTACCGCCATACATAACAGATGGAAATAGTGAACCTGGCGTGAAGGGACAAAGACACAGAGATCGACCGCTTATTATTATATACGATTTTATTTACTTGTTTTGTTGCAAAAACCATTATACGAAGGACAGACAGATCACGAACCCAGCTTTCCCAAGCTGCCCTAAGGATAAAAACACTTTAGTCATAATGTCTCTTCCTAGCGGGCTCAACCACTTTTCATTCTTACTTTTAAACCTTTTCGGGTGGTACAAAAGCTCGACTTTTGGTCTTGTATTCCGGAATTGGCTTTGGATGCGAAAGCCTTTCTTCGACCTTGTGTCTCTCGCGGCAGGCAGCAATAACTGGATTTGATGGTTTATATTATATACGATACCAAATTACGTAGTTTGACTGCTATTCCATTGTGTGACCGGGAGGAGCGTGATATTTGTTGGTCGCACAGATCCTAAGAAATTTCTCTCGATCGGAAATAGCAATCAATTTACTTTTAAAATTCATTGACCGGTGCGTCCATTCCGACTGTGTTTGTGTGGTAGACGGATCAAGGGAATGAGCGAATGCTCCGTGAGGGAGCCGAGCACGAAAGGGCAAAGGAAAGAGGTCGGGTCGGACACTCGCTTCTACGTATTATTTTTAAAAATTTAATTTCAGGGACTGATTGAGAGGTGGAGTGCAACGAGCTTTTCTGCGGGAGGCCAAGAGGCGCCTACCCCACTGGTTTACCACGAATTAAAACTATTAACCCGCACAAGATCCATCACGCGGATCCATTTCTATTTTTATTGATATGTGCAACAGCCCGACCTTTGGTCTCACATTTCGGGATTGATTCAGGGGTGAGAGCCTCTCTTCAACCCCCGCCTCACTCGAGGGGAGCAGGTTTGGTAACAACTAGATTCGATGTCTTGCATTATATATATGATACCCTGCGGACCTTGGCCCTAACCAATCGGCATCGGTACGTCTATTTCTCACAGGGATTCCCCATCAATTACTGCCATGACAATCCGAACTAACTTAACTTAAAATCATATAAGATGCATCCCGATCCCGAACAGGAGTGGGAACAGACATTCGTATCGGGCGGAGCGCTCCAAGCCGTAGTGGACGAGAGAAACTCATCCCTGTTCGTTGGTCGTTGGTAGATCTATTGTAGTTGTTCGGGATCGGGGGGTTCCATTGGAAAGAAAGAAGCACCTTACTTGCTAGTGGAGACCGCTTGCCCACCCTCTACTTTTAGATAAATTCACATAACATATAATATAATTCCAGTTGTTGAAAAGGGGCCTTAATCTCATGCTTTATCCCTCGCTTCGCTTTCGGCTACAACTTCGGATTATTGGGCCTACGAAGTTTAGGACTTTATGCCCAATTCATGCAAAAATCCCCGGAAATGGATAAAAAGAATCTAAAGCATCGCCGGTCTCCAGTCGTATAGCCAGGTTAGCCGTCACAGTGTTCAAGTTGAAGTGCATAGATTTGTCCCGGACCACCCTCCTACAACTAGATTAAAGACAACAGCGGAAGATATTCGTTCCCGGACGTTAAGAACGGCGTCCATGTACCGCCTCAACAACAATACAAATAATAGAATCGACCCGGAGAGAGTGGGCAAGCTACCCCTGCCATCTGACCACCCTGCTACCCCCGATTCTTGGCGGATGAGAGATAGATTGTTCCGTTCTCACTCAAACCATTCAGCTTCGGCTGAAGACGTCACACCTCGCCAATTCTCGGCGGATGGCACCTTTGGAAAAGAACTAATAAAACTCCTTCAAGAGAGAAAAGTAACTCTTTTATGGCGGGTCGACCCTACTTACATAAAAAGAAGCGAAACTGATTGCTGCAATCTTAGTCTCGTTCGGTACAAACTTCGATGTCAACAAGCTCTTATTAGCAGGCCTGCGGGAGCGGCGAGAGAACTTTCCACCATTGGAAAACTGGTGGGTGCATTCCAGCAAGTCGTATTCCTCTTTTCTCTTTTGATCCACTTGCCCGGGAGGGAGTATTCCGGTTACGGCTAGGAAGTTTGCCCATTCGACCGCAAGAAGAGGGAGAAGAAGCTTCGTAGTGGCATTCCTCCGACGAGCTACCGAACTCCTAACCGAATAATAAAGCCGATCTCGAGTTGATGTTCCGGTTTATTATGCCTTTTATTTCTTAATATTAATAGTAAATATCCCTAACTGCTAAGTAATCCACCAAAAGCGGAGGTCTTTGTCAACAGAGTTCCAAATTTCCGCCAAGATCGTCTTTGAATTGCCCACTAAATCCAGAATCGTACGCGGAAACTACAAGAAGAAATGGAGCTCCCGCTCTTTCAGTCGAGCGAATGGAACCAACTACCAAACTCTTCCCGCTGAGCCCCCTCCTCGGATTAGGGGCACCGCACATCCGCCAGTACCGGTTGAGAAAGAGGAATAGAGCAAGGAATAGCATCGGGAATATAGGTTGTGGTGCAGCAAGGCAAAGTCAGGAACAAGGATTGTTTGTTACACGACTTATCCATTTCACCGGCTAGCTGAAGCTAGCCCGTACTAACAGAAGGTCAGGAATGAGACAGCTACTAGTGGCAGAAGGAAAGAAAGAACTTTCAGAGGGAAGCAAGCCTATGACAGGAAGGTGGGTCAAGGTTTAAGGAGCCCGACGGTCAGTCAATCACTCGTCTAGGGCCTTCCTCGCGGTCAGGCAACTCTTTCCTCGTCGGCAATCCCAATCACTTGCTGAGACAAGCTCTCCTCCTATTTCTGCACTGCTTCCGGTTGATGGCTATTATGCCTCTTCCTGCTCTTTTGACTTCTTCGACTCGTCTTCCAGCTCAAACTAGCCAAGACTCCTATTCCGGGTAGTGTTTTTTATAGTCCTTTGCTCTTTACAAACCCCTGACTCGTTCATTCACTCGCTTGGATTCAGTCTCGTTCGGTTGTTGATTAGTTCATAGGTAGTTGGTTAGATAGTCGTGGTTGGGTTATTCACTTGGAGTTGCTTGGTAACTTCCTGGCATTATTCCGCCTTTTCGGGTGTTGGATAGTTGCTCGGGTGGTGTATTGTGGTTGGTTGCATCAGTTGATTCACTCCTCCCTCAGCATTCGTCGATTGGTGGCGTGGGAAAGGGGCATTCGATCACGGGCAAAGATGTCGATGCAACTCATTATGCAAGTTATGAATTCAAGGTAGAGGGGTTGCCTGATTCACCAGTCTTTCCTCCGGACTCATCGGTAGGGTGATGCTAAACTATCTTCTAAGGGTTTATACTATTACATAGGCTTGGGGCTCCCATGCTTTCCCACGGGTATTTTTCCGTTTGTTGGCTCCTAGCACATAGGGGGATTCCCCATCCATTTATCTTTCCATTCCTTCCCCCCATTCCAATCTTGGGGCGTACTACCATGATTCAGGGGGCTTCTTCCTCTCATTATTCCAATTCTCCTCCAGGGCCCTCTCACGGAAGGCTCCCTTTATTCGGGCGGACTCCCATGATTCCTTTCCCAGTGTCTATATTCCCCCCGTCATCCGAGGCTCAGACTTCACCCCATCCTTTTTTATATCAATAAGGAGCTCATCCATCCTGCCATAAGCTGATGATCTCCTAGCGCGAAAGCCATTGATCAATAGTTATACAAGGCGATCGGGGATCCCTACAGAAGATAGCTTTCAGAAGCCCAATGCTTAAACTCAAATTGCGCGATGAACTCATCAGATGAACTACTACAGGAAAGAAGAAAAATTCGACCGAAGACCCTAGAGACCGTTACAAGACAGCTCGACCGGGAAGTAGTATATCTTATAAGAAAAAATTAGGTTACAAGGTATTCGCCCTAATTGAATAAAAGCTATATCTTACATAAAAGAAGGGAACCATATTCGTGGACAGATGAGCGTTTGCGACCGTTTACAAGAGTTAATACCGAAACAGACAATTCCGGATGCCCTCAGACAGAAGCCACTAAACAAGTAAAGGACAACGGGCAGTATTCGTGGATCGGGAAGACCAACTTTCATTCAAGGAAGCGGACCGTTGACGACAGCAGGCCGGGAAGGACAGATGCTACTAAAAAGCCGATTATCGCATGTTTTTAGAGGCCGTACTTGACCCATCCGGCCCCTTAAACTCGCGACTTAGCAAATAAAATAGACTATTACGGACCCTTTCCTCATGTCGCTACCAGCTACGGATCAGATATGCCCGGTTGAAGAAAGAAGAAAAGATCGATGAACGATTAAGCGAGACTTTGCCTTAGAGACCAATGAAATGCGACCTAGAAGCTTTATTACACAAAAGTTCTTTGAAGACCTCTTGCTTCTGCTTCCCTGCTTACTTTTGCTATCACCTCAACAGCTTTCAACCTGCTCACTTAGAATGAAGATCAATAATGGGCGGAAGGGCTTTACACAAGACCGCAGAGCGGGAGAGAGGGAGCCTTTGCTTACCTGCTTCTTAACCGTGCCCTCCTATCGTACCTATATCCCCTTTCCTTCAGTTACATCCAGTCTCAGTTCTGCTTCCAACTACCGATGGGAGAAGGCTTGGACGTTAAATAAGAGGTATGGCATACGGGAATGGTATATGAAATGAAAGGCTGGAAACAGAGCTGGAGATGAGCGCTAGCCAATGGTTAATACTTCAGAAAGCACCTTAGCAATTACCAGTAATGCCCGACCTCAGTCTTGTTTTTTGCTAGCTTGAGTCTAGAACTTTACTATCTCATTAAATGACGAATATATATATTTTATGGAAGATAGTCGGCCCACTTCTAGACGTTCCAGCGATTATGCCTGTTCTAGCCCTACCATCCGCCCCTATCATCATAATAAAAGGGGGTGCTTTCGAGCGGATCTGTGATTGGTCAAGGCGACCGAGAGGACACATACCTCCTCCATATTCCTTAAATAGGCAAGACTCGGATACTGCATGCGAGAAGCATAATAGTTTACTGAACAACTACTTAGATCTTGATTGATTTGGATGCAATGGAATTTTTTCATTACTCCAAAAAAAGCCATCCCATGAGTATACATGACCCCACTACCTGTATAAAGCGTACATCTCTGCTCAGGGAGTAGGTCAAAGCTTTTTATAAGAAAAGTAAAAAGCTGATGGATATTGATTGAGTGGGGAAATTTCTTGACCGTCTAGTTCTTTGTCAGCACCGAAGAAAGGGGATCCGGGAAGCCTAGTCCAATGACGGTGGAAAGCAAGTAGCTAACAGGGACCCGGCTTACAGGATACTATTTCAGACGAAAAGCAAGACCAGACGATGGAGACCATATCCCTGTAGAAGGCGTTAAACTCGTCTTTGGGAAGAACTTTCTTTGCCACTTAAGAGTTTTTCTCTTTCCTGGCGTGGAAGCCCCTGGACGCTGTGCAACAACTCCTCTGATTGGCTAGACATCTCCTTGTTCGGGTCATGCACACCACAAGTAGACACAACTGGATCTCTTATTCGCCTTCCAACGGGGACTCTCTCAGGTCCTAGTTTTCTGGGAATCTCTTTTGATCATCGGGTGAATAAGCTGGTCCAGCATCAACATCATCCCTGGGCACTGGTTGTTGTCCCTCGCCTCTGGCTTGAAAGCAATCATTGATCGGCATTCTGGGCCATCTCATTTACAGCATTTGCTTGTCACGCTTCGAAAGGCCGTTTCTTTCTTCCATTGCGGACTTGTCCTTGGAGGCCTCCCTACTGGAGAATACCATTCTTTTCTCATTGACTTCTTGAGATGGAAAAATATTATAGGAAAAGTTTATCTCACAGCAGCAGTCCATCTCGCGTCAGCAGCGCATCTTGCATCAGGAAAAGCAGGGTAATCATTCGTCCACGACACCGAATGTCCTTCTCAAGGTTTAACGCTCAGCCTTCTCATTCGACACTCCCTTTTGGACACTATTATATGTATGAGTGGGAAAGACCTGGACCAAGAGGCACCACTACCTGGAAACCCGGTTTTCCATTGTCAACGAATGGGCTACTGACTGGGCCCTTCCCTTAGTGCTTACCTAAATAAGTTGAACAAGACTTCCGTGAAGAAGAATTCACTAAGCCCCTTTCATTTAGGTGTAAATACTATGTTCCGTCACAGCCTTCCATGTTGTACTCTTCCCTACGTCCATGCCAGAAAGAGCCAGCTTGAAAGCCCCAAACTACTACTCCGTTAGTGGTCTAACCTTTTATCCGTCTCAGTAACCTGGCCCAGCATAAGAAAAAACCGCCTATCCATCCATTGCTCTTGCGTATTCCAATACCCTTTCATGATGTCGCGTATGGATCCTTGAGAATGAATGCGTCGTTAGACCTTCCAATTAAAGTGTCGCCATGTGGTGTATTGTGTATATGGATATAGATGCTCAGATGCACCCTTCTCTGCATTTATGGATGAATGTATCCTATATGGTATGGGTGGACACAAAAAACAAGGGTCTGAAAGAGGCTCGACCGATAGGGAGAGGGTATGAAAGCCAAGGAGAGCTCTCAACCAGGTAGAACTCATTCTACGGCCATTTTCATTAGTCAAAATCATTCTTTTTTTTTCCATTTCAGGTGTGTCATTTGCTATGAAAGACGACAAAGAGCGTTTATAGTGCCCTTGGCCGTAGAGCGTGTTTTTCGAGTCTTAATCGTGGAGAATATTGACCCACGATGATCCCCATGCTGTTGATTCCGCCAGGGTCTCTCCAAGATTGAAGTCACCTTGCTCTTTTGCCCCCTCCCGGACCCTTTCTCTTGAATTTGTGAATCGTTGAGTGCTTACTCTTTATAGGGAGGGCGCCCCGTTCGTTTGGAGATTGGATTCGTCTTTCTTATATGTTTTCATTCCATGGACTATTTGATTTCATTTTCAATGTCAATCCGTATTTCAAGATTTTACTCTCGCTCGTAAACAAAAAAAAATAAGGATTCAGGCTCGCCCTCGCTAAAGTGGCAAAGAATCCTTCGCCGCGATTATAATTACATAAACCAGTCGCTGTCTCTACAATTTCGTAGAATATATGGATGAAGTCTCATTCATGGATTCATCTGGTGGGCAAGCCCTCGTAGACTTTTTCTACCTAAAGATTTGTCTCGGACGCTTCGATCACTGAATTAGACCCTACCACATGTGTTTAAGTTTGAGAGCCACCCTGTTCTCTATGGGTCGAAGCCCCAGACCAAGACCTTGTCGTGGATGGAGTTGCCCGATAATATGACTTACTGTTTATGCTATGGCTCTGTTGCTGGACAGTCAGCGGGAATTCCGGGCTGTCCTTGACAAGTGATCAATCCAAAGAGCTCCGATCGATGGAAGAAAGCGAGCACTCAACCTCACCTAGATCTTCCTTTGTTGCACCTAATATAGAAAGAAAGAAGACTGGTAATAGGTCTCTTTTCTTTTGGAAAAATCGATCTAAGTGTAGCCTGTTTTTGATTCATCCAATTGTGGAGAGTGAGTCTAGTTTCATACTTCCAATTCCTCTAAAGGAGTTGACCCGCATCAGTAAGAGGGATGATATATTGACAGACTTATCCCTGGACCATTTGCTGCCTACTTTACTGGCCTGGCCCTACCCCCTACTTGAATGAAAGCATTACGCCAAGTCCTTTTTCTTATTCCTTACTCTATTGGCTGGCTCACGGGACTACTTGATCAGTGGAACCACTCTATTTGATTACTAGTTATTCATTAAGCCCGTCTTTTATGCATACTAGAATTGTTTAGCCCAGGAGGGATTTCTCGACTCAAATGGGGCTCTTCTTCTTCAAAAGAGATCTCTGACAACTCGAGTCATCCACCACTATTACATAATAGGCCTCCTTCTGATCCAAGGCGCCCTTCTGTTCCAGCTGGATTATTCTCCTTTCTTTCAGGTCACTTTTGATGCAGGAATTAAGGTTGGGAAACCCCCTTAGAGCGTGAGTAGAGTCTTCAATCACAAATGAAATTGGATCAAGAGCCGTACTGGTTGAATAACATTTTTAGGTGCCATAGTTTATTGCAACTGAACCCTTGACCCGGTTGCTAATGAAAAAAAATAAAGATATTAAAGGTTTGCTTAGCTAGCTGCTTTGACTGGTGGGACAGAAAGAAGAATCTATCTTCAAGGAACTTCTTTTTGGCTGAACTAACCTCTTCCTTTTGCAGCCAGACAACTGGCAGATAAGCCGAGCATCTGAAGAACATAAGATCCGACGCCAGGCATAAAAGTCATATTGTCCACTAGGGCAATTGGCACAACCAGGTATCTCAAACATTGATAAGGGAGGAATCCGGCTTTCATTAGGATAACATTCTTTTCATCCGAATGACAAGGCTTGCTAACTAGGAGGATCGATTATGCTATAAGTAGAGAGACCTTCAAGCACCTTCGGAAGATTAAGGCACACCTCCTAACTCACTAATTCTCACAACAGTTAGTCGACCAGGAAGACCTAACTAAGACTCGAACCATTGGGAAACCCATCGGACTCGGCAAGGTGAAGCTTTCTGAGTTCTATTTCCAGTCTGGAATAAGAACAGACTGAACACAAAGCAGCCAATCGAAATCAACCTTCGAAGAGACACGAATCACATACCTTTCTGACAAACCGGATTAATTAAGAAGGGCTAGATCGACATCTCAGCTAAGGCAGGGCATTCATGGATGGTCCGACAAAGCAGCTTTTCCGTGGGGGGTCAATCGATCCTACTAACTCCTAAACGGCTCCCTAATTCCTCACCTAAAACATCCCGTAGGCGACAAAGAAAAGAAGTGATTAAAATCTCCTCGTATAGACAAGTAAGGTAAGGGTATCTGTTGTTTTCGGTCAAAGCGAGAGTGCCGATCAGAAGTAGCAAAAAAGGACTCTGTTTTTGATGAATTTCTGAGAAAAGTCGTTGAAAAAGTGGGTGAAATTAGTCAGCTGGGTGAGCTCGGAGCTTAGGCAGTGGAAAAGTGCTTCCTGGCTAGCGACTCGACTGTAACTCCTCTCCATGGCAGGGAGAGAAGCTTCAATTTCCACTCGTGAGACTGAGCGAGACAAGGAAGCGCAATACGACTCTTCATGATGAAGCGCCTTAACGCATCCTGGCACTTGTTTCTCAACACCGTATTTCTCGACAACTTGTATTTGTAAATAAAAAAGACTACTCATTCTGTCTAGTAATTCCTTATGGCATTAGGGACCTTCTTTCAGGTCAATTTCATGTTTTTTGGCACTCGGGAAATTTCTTTCTGGCATTCGTCAAGTCATTTTCATCGTGGTACTACTAGTCACTCTTTTCGGCACATCATAGGCCTCACCATCAGATGCCGAATTCGCTGAATAGGAATCCCTTGATCCGATGATCCGAGAAGGAAGGCCTTTCCATGGGTGGTGGGGAATGAAAGAAGTGAATTCATTTCCAAGGGAACGGATATCGCATATCGCAACTGACCACTAATAATAAAAATAGTGATCTCTCATTCTATCACATCTACCTTCCCCACCCTCCGCCCTTATCTCCAGAGGGGACCCTGGTCATCCACCGTATAGTACCTCGGGGTCAGTAGCAAACGAAAGCGAGCACGAAAGGAAGGCTTAGACCAGCTCCTTGTAGGGTGTAATTCCAATTGTCTTTGTCCCAATGTCTGTGATCAAGCCAGAAAGAATAGCTTAATAGAGAGAGAATTCGGTACAGATATAAAGAAAAGGCTCACAGCAAGAGCATCTGGCAGGCGGGGTGCCAGCAGTTGGGCCAAGCGAAACAACAACATCACATGAATCTCTTTGTGGATCACTTTTCCTAGTCGCATAACCAAAGAAGAGGCATTGTCTCAATGAGCATGCAATAAAGTGTAAACAAGGCTCTTGCGCACACATCCGATATCGGTTTGCTTCCTCCACTGCACACACACGGCTAGTTGAAATGTGTAATGACAACGAGAAGACTGAAAGCGAGATTGCAGGCGAGTTGGTTAACGCGGATCCCAATTCATCATAGTAAATCCGCCTTGTGATCGGTTCGCAGAGAAGAGCTTGAATGCCTCATTGCTATCGCTTGAATTCATCTATTTGCTCATAGATCTTGTTTGTGGTCTACGAAGGGAATGCTCAGCGAGTATGCCTGCAATACGAGTAAGGGGAACTCTTGTTCGAGAACTTTAGCTAGGTTAGCTAGCTCAGCTTCTCCTATGTCTATTTGGATTAAGGAAGTAGGGTAATGCGCTGACAAAGAAGGCCTAATAAATGGTGAGTCGAATCAGGCGCGGCTGCCGTTCCAAGGCTTTTATGCCGCCGTTCAGGCCTTATTTAAGATAGGAGAATGAGGTTAAAGCCGGCTTTTGCCTAAGGCGAGTAGCAGACTCTGGTTTCAGTGCACGTGTGGAAGGCAACTCTGTTTAGCCAGCAAGCATAGGAAATGAATCCCCCGGGGGAACTTACTATTAATGCTAATCCATTAGTTCTAGCTCGAAGTTTGCCCTTAGTTGTCTCGAAGTTAGCTGCTTGGCATGAGTAGCTTGGCTTGCTCATGCGGAAATAAAGTAACCAGGGAATTCATATACTAATCTTCTAATCTAGCTAGAGAAGTTTTTTTGTTTATTTAAAAGTAGATCGGGAGTTCAGGCAGATGTTAAATTAGGGTGAGCTTGACTATTCTAATCTACAGGCCACTTAGCTAAACGAAATCCTGAGTATCGACTGTCGTGTGAGTCTCGACCAATGTGTAGCTGCGGTTATAAGTAACGGCATTCTCAGTTAAAATAACAGGATTCAAGCTTGCTTGTGTGTACGTGCTTGTTATAAGTAGATGTAGATGTGAAGGTGCCTAAGGAACCGCCCTAAAATACGTTGTTAGAGGCGTTGGCTATTCGTAGATCTGTTATACAGGCGATTTAGCTACTTTCAATCCTTAGTTTCAACTCTTCAGTGAGTCTTGCTATCCCCCAGTCGTAACTCTACCTTGTGGACTCTAACAAGCTCTCTTCGCTTCTCCCCTGGCTTAAACAAGCCAGTAGCTAACCCCCTCTAACAAGCAGGCGAACCACCTCGTGTTGTTAGTTCGCTCTCATGGACCGATTGTGCTACTTTCAACTCTGAGTAGCGGGGGGGGATACCTGCAGAACCGTTTAATTGTGGAACAAGCTACGCACGTTACATGTCCTTTAAAGCTACCATTAAGGAGATAGGAGAACGGCACTAGCGTGTTAAAGGGTACTTATTAATGTGGGAAAAAGACGTATGAAAATCGTATGAATCGGGAGCTAAAATGCATGACAAAAGAGGAAATAATACCTCGAGAAGCTGATGCCAGAACTGCTGTAGCTAGCCTAGGAGTTCTGTTGTTAGGGGGAGTTGATGTCTAGAGAACTATTCTTATAGGACCGGACTAGGGAACAACTATCCAAACACCCTTTTAACAAGCAAGCTACGCACCTCGGGGTGAGGTGCGAAGCTAGTTCCCGAGTAAGTAGCTAAAGCAAGAGGGCAATCAAGCAAGCGATCGTAGGTACACAAAGTAATTTGTTATGTAAGCAGATTGGTGTGGAACTAGATCCTCCGCTATAGTAACAGTTGTTGTGTAGCCAGGTTCACCTGCCCAATGCCAGAGATTCTGTTAGTGTTCCGTGTACTAAGTTACAAGACAAGAATTACTTTTTCAATCATCGTATAGAAGCCTAGTTTTGTGAGTGAGTGAAGAAGGGCCATAGAGCTTAGCCATGTGTAGACCGAAATGGTCTCGCGAAGCCGGTCACAACGGTTGGCTACGATCCTTTCCGACAGTTTAAGAGAACCAGACTTCAGGAAGGTATCCATAATGTATGCTATAATTTTCTTATCGCTATCTTTTTGAAGCAGATAGTTAACAGTGCTCATTGTATAGACTAGTACGAAAAAAAAAAATGAAGTTCGAATGGAAAAAAAGGTTAAAGTGGTTGAAATTAAAAAACCACATCCCAACTCCCCCGACCCCTCCGAACATCCCGAACTTTTTGGCTGAAGTGGACCTGCCACAGGCACAGGCCGACGATTCGGCGAATGTTTTACGGGAAAAGGCAGCCGCGATTGTCGAAGCCTTCGCGAATATTTTTTCCAATTATTCCATTCATCGGGACCACGACACCTGGTTGGACGTGGCTCAAAAACTAGCACAAGGGATGAGCCCGGGAGAAATAGTAACCCGGGATGATCTCCATATGCTGGTCGACCAATTACAGAATCCCGGCAGTGAGTTATATCTCAAAGCCGTGGAGCTCATAATGAATATAACCTGATGCTATAAGTGGCAGGATAGGGGGGGTCCGTAGGTTTTTGTGAAAGGGATGCTCTTATCATGTTCTTGCTGAAAAGAAAAACCGAATTCCTCTATTTGATGTCGATTCATCCACACTTCCATTCTTTGTAGAGGAAGGCTAACTGCTTGCTGGCTGGGAGCTGTATGA